TGTTCCCAATTCATGGAATGGAATAGAGGACTATATGTTTCTTGGGCGCACAGACCCAAATTGAATTCATTTCTTGTACAATACAAAATGAATTTCACATTAACAGAATTTCATTTCCCTGATAGAATACTTTTCCAGATTCAAAAATCCCCCCTTCTGACTTCGGTTTTGTTTGTGTAACGGCAATTACTAATGTGAAGTTGAAAAATCTATTTCATTCAAATTGTACGCTGAGCTTTTGGTATAGGTATCCCAGTACGAATAACCTAAGGAGGGAGGGTAAAAGAAAAATAAAGATCAATATCCCACCCCCTTTAGCTTAGCAAGTAGCAGGGGAATAAATCCATTTTTCCTTCCTATTTTGATATTTTTTTAGAGGGCTCGTCGAAGAACGAACAAACCCCAAACTAAAATAGTTAGTTTGATGGAATATTCCATCCTTTATCCCGGACTCCTCTTTATCACACTTCTTTGTCTTCCAAGAAAACTAGATCATTAAAAAAAAAACGGAGTTTAGAACGTAACTCCCTTCTTTTTCCACTTCGCTTCGATTGTTTGTTGGGGGTTTGTAACTAATGGAAACGGGCGGGTGGTCGGACGATACTTTATCCGATGATTGTACAAGGAGGACGTAAGGTAGGTTATAGATAAAGAACAGAAAAGAATGCGAAATAAAGAAATTTTGGATTCGGTATGGATAAACGATCTTCCTATGTTATACTATTCAATTCTTGACGACGAATTGGTTTGATAGCTCAGATATTGTTATTCATGATATTGATCTGATTTCAAGATCATCGAGAGGGAATTCATTCATTGAATTGACAGGAGAAAGATTTATTATCTCTATGGGATTAAATCCCGAGTTATTTTGAAGTAAAAAAACGATGAGATTATGGAAGTAAATATTCTTGCATTTATTGCTACTGCACTGTTCATTCTAGTCCCTACTGCGTTTCTACTTATCATTTACGTAAAAACCATAAGTCAAAATGATTAAGGAGTTAATGGTTAAACAAATCAAATGAAAAGGATTCTAATTTTGTGTCTTAAATGAAATGAGCGGACTATAACCGGCAGTATTCTATGAGATCCGATAGTACGGTAAGAAAGAAATAGATGAACCCTTCTTTCTTACCATACTATCTATTAGTGTTAGTATTATTGTAGTGTATAAAGTTATACAGCGTATAAAGAAAGTTGTACTTTAGAATCTAATAAAGATAGAGGCTAAATATAAATCAATCTACAATATTATCTTCATATATGTAGATATCAATTCCATTTATTTCATATATAGAATGGACATAGGACCCAATTCTATTTCTATTTCTTTGATACATCTATTTGTTTCGAGCAATCCGAAATAATCGTCTGACTCTTATAGTTCGAATTTCTAGATTTTTGATTATTTACACTATGAATTTCAGGATCTATCGAAAGAATCAAATCAATGCAGGAAAACCGATATGGGCATATATTAATAAAATCAAATAGTCATTTTTTTTAGCATTCCGAAGAAATAATTGATTGAGCCATTGACAGGAGTTCTGTGGGCACTTTTTGGGATTTCGAAGAGTAAACCTCACAGATTTTTAACGGTTGAACCATGATATGAAATGCGTCGATAAAATCGAAATTCCGAAAAGAAAAGGAAAAATAATAGAAAATAATAAAAAAAGGAAAATGCGCAATATGTGACGCCCCTAAGGCAAGATCTTCTTTTATTATGCATAGTATCTCATTAGACAACCACTATGTTTCTATTCTTTCTCATATAAAGTGCGTATACACTTAACAAAATGACTTCCTTTTTGAAGAGTAAAAGGGGAAAGAAAGGGGGATCGGGTCTTCCTCAGTATCCATCTATCATTCTGGTAAGAGCCCATTCATTGAAATAGAAAAGTTAGGAAGAATTAAGTTGGACTAAATTTTCTATCATCTGTATCCCTTTCCTTTCGAAACACAAACATGGGAATCCGTGAAATATCTCTTTGATTGAAAGCGTATTAGTCATATAATACATTATTCCACCAGAATCCAATGGAATTTGAAAATGAAGATATATTCGATTTTTTTCTTTTTAAAGAGTTCAAACCGCCTTGCAGAACGACCTATAAAACAATTGATAGAGTTTGATTCCTCAACCCAATTAGTAGTACCTTTAGAGCCCACTTCTTCCCCATACTACGAGTGAAAGGGAAAATGTAAAGACTACCATTAAAGCAGCCCAAGCAAGACTTACTATATCCATGTGAATTATGTCCCCGATCTTGATGAAGGAATTATTCCATTATTGCTCACTAATAATAGTGGAATCAATGGCGCAGAGTCAAAAAGGGATTCTGACCGAAGACTATTGATGAACCAATTCAACAAATCCAATTCTAAAAAATTCCTATATGATTTGAAATCTGGAAAGACTAAATACAAGTAAAATATGCAATGATATCTCAAGGAACTCTTATTAATGGAACATGTAGGAATAATAAGGCCTATTCTTTTTTGTTAACCTTTATAAGTAAAGTAAAAAAGCATAATCATAGATCACTATCTATTCCATACCTCTATTTCCCTTTTGATCTAATTCATACCATCTCCCGAATGTTTCGCAGAGACAGTTGGGAGATGGTATCTCATATTCTTGACGAGAGGTTGCTGAAAAGAAATTTTTTTTGCACTTTTTCTATATCTATTTTATTTAAAGTAAATTAAAAATCCAATCTAATATTGATTGAATGCCTGAACATTCAGAGATTCTCGTGAGTCCATATAGAAAGTATCTAAAGGATCTTCCCCCCTCTCCATAACTACTAATGGAATTCCATTTCCTATCCGGCTATCCAATGGAATTCAAGACCCAGTCCGTAGACACTACATTAGTAGTAGAAAGATTAGCAGTAGAAAGGAATCGAGAAGTCTTGAGAGCCCTTCCCCCATTCGAATCTTTCCTTGAATTCTAGATCCAAAGATTTACAATCTTTTAGAAAACCCCCAGATCCGATGCGTAGAAGCAAACAAGTATCAACAGTCCATTTCTTCTACTTCCGCTGGGGAATAATTTGGAGAGTTCTATCAGCGGAACAGAATCAGAGATTTTGAGCCTTTTTTTGTTGATCAGGCGACACCCGGATTTGAACTGGGGAAAAAGGATTTGCAGTCCCCCGCCTTACCACTCGGCCATGCCGCCAAATTGATACAAAATAGATGAAAATTTTCCCCTTCGGGTTGGAGTACGGAACTTCTTTTTTTATTGTACTTGCATCTTAATCCTCCTTTTCTTAATCCCTTTCCTAAAAGAAAACCTCCTCCTCTTTATTTATTTTTTTCTTTTTGGTTGGATTTGATCCAACCCTTCGATTGATTGTATAGTATCTCAAAACACATAATGCCTAAAAATTTCCCCTCCCCTTTCTATTAATATTTAAAAGGGCGGATTTTCAGTCATAAAAAAAATTATGACAACTTGGAACCGTTAACTATTGACTGCTGCCTGCGAATTCGTGAACTAGTTTTTGATTTGAATCTCCAATTGTGTTTTCCTAATGACATAATCAAAAAGTTGGCACATAACATATCAGTGTTGATTCGTTTCAATCCAAAATCCTTCTCAATTTCAATTATAACAACAATTATGAGTATATGTAAACCCCAGAACAGAAATTGTTACACAGATATCTAATCGAATTGGGTATCTTATTTATATATGTTGCCTATAGGAAATTATCAGAAAATTATCGTGCTTCAGTTTTTCGTGGAATAGAAAATAGAAACTTTGTTTTGATAGAGCACGGAAATAAAGGAGAAGACGGATCTATAGATAGCTCTATCTGCACGTGTTTAATAAATCCAGCCCTTCTTAGATACTTTGATACTTTACAATTCTAACTTTCTCCATCGTATTCTGCCAATTCTACTAAAAACTGGGTTAGGTAAAAAAAGATCTCTTCTCTGTGAATCTTTTTTGAACAATGGAATCATAAAAGAGGTTAAGTGCTAAAAAAATAGACTCTATATTGTTTCTGGTTTTTATGTCTTTATCTCAACGAAAAGATCAAATACCGAATCCATTTAGTTGTCTGGTATGCAAGTTGATTGGAATATGGAATAGCATAATAATGCTAGGAATGGAATCCGTTTTGATATTCTATACAAAATCCCATAATCATAATATAGTAAGCCTAAGTGGCACAATTCTCTTTCTAGGAATGTTTTATCAACCCCTTTCCATTTGTATCTGTTGCAAATTCTAATTTGAAATAGAAAATTCTCTTTCTTCCGCCGTTCATACGTATTTCATACATTCCATATCTGGAATGGAGTCAAATTTCATGCGATTCAGTAAACAGAATCTAAATTCTACCGTTACTAGATCATCTATATGATTCGATGAAGAATGATCTAATAATGGGATTTTTTGAGAAATAGGAAATTCAAAATGCTCCAGGATGGAAATGAGGGAATGTATACAATACCCGGGTTGAATCAGATACAATTTGAAGGATTTTGTAGGTTCATTGATCAGGGCTTGATGGAAGAACTTTCTAAGTTTCCAAAAATAGAAGATACGGATCAAAAAGCGGAATTTCAATTATTTATGGAAACATATCAATTTGTAGAACCATTGATAAAAGAAAGAGATGCTGTGTATAAATTACTCACATATTCTTCTGAATTATATGTATCCGCAGGACTAATTTGGAAAACCCGCAGGGATATGCAAGAACAAACAATTTTCATTGGAAACATTCCTCTAATGAATTCTCTGGGAACTTCTATAGTAAAGGGAATATATAGAATTGTGATCAATCAAATATTGCAAAGCCCGGGTATTTATTACCGGTCAGAATTGGACCATAATGGAATTGAGGCCTATACCGGCACCATAATATCAGATTGGGGAGGAAGATCAGGATTAGAGATTGATAGAAAAGCAAGGATATGGGCTCGCGTGAGTAGGAAACAAAAAATATCTATCCTAGTTTTATCATCAGCTATGG